TCAAAAAGGGGGGTTCCTCCTTTTATCGTTGTATGTGAAAGACATGTATTCTTCAAAATAGATCATTCTTTTTAGTTATTATCTATACTTATTTCGTGTATGTGGATAATTTTTTTAATATACTCTTTTTAATATACATTGTTTTTTTACTTTAACATATAAATATATAATAAACATACAAATATATATAATACAAATATATTTATATATACATGTATATGTGATATATATATATCACATATACGTATGCGCGCACATCACACATCACATATATAAATGACATGAGGGAAAAAAAATGGAAGAAAATAAGGGAAAATAAAAATTGATTAAGTCCAGAGTGCTATGTCCATAATTCAAAGTAAGGAGTATCATAAGATTTCTGATAAACATAAGTTTTTTTTATTGGGTTTCAATCCAATCAATCAGTTACACAACAAGTTAGGTAATTACTCCCTTCCCAAAATGAACTAGAATACCTAGGTATTTTTTTTAATTCGAATATAGATACTATGATCCATATTTGAATAAAAAAAGTACTCTTTTTTTGGTCTAACTCTTTTTCCTTACTATATATAGTATACTATATAATATATTTATTATACTATTATAGTATAATAAATATGTTTATTAATCACAAAAAAAAATCAGAATAATTAAGAATCTCAATATTTGACTTTTTTTCATATCTTTTTTTTTTTCTTTTATTATTGTTCCTTTCTAAAAGGATAAAAAAGATAAGAATTGGTGAATCGAGAACAATTTGTAATTATAAGAAAAAAGAGTTTCTTTTCTTATGGAACATACATATCAATATGCGTGGATAATACCTTTTCTTCCACTTCCAGTTACTATGTCAATAGGATTTGGACTTCTACTTATTCCGACAGCAACAAAAAATATTCGTCGCATGTGGGCTTTTCCTAGTGTTTTACTCTTAAGTATAGCTATGGTGTTTTCAGCCAATCTGTCTATTCAACAAATAAATGGAAGTTTTATCTATCAATATCTATGGTCTTGGACCATCAATAATGATTTTTCCTTAGAGTTTGGATACTTGATCGATCCACTTACTTCTATTATGTCAATACTAATTACTACTGTTGGAATCATGGTTCTTATTTATAGTGACAAGTATATGTATCACGATCAAGGATATTTGAGATTTTTTGCTTATATGAGTTTTTTTAATACTTCTATGCTGGGATTAGTTACTAGTTCAAATTTGATACAAATTTATATTTTTTGGGAACTTGTGGGAATGTGTTCTTATTTATTAATAGGGTTTTGGTTCACACGACCAATTGCAGCAAGTGCTTGTCAAAAAGCTTTTGTAACTAATCGTGTAGGGGATTTTGGTTTATTGTTAGGAATCTTAGGTTTTTATTGGATAACAGGTAGTTTAGAATTTCGGTATTTGCTCGAAATAACTAATAACTTAATCCAAAATAATGGGGTCAATTCTTTATTTGCTACCTTGTGTGCTTCTTTATTATTCGTCGGTGCAGTTGCTAAATCCGCACAATTCCCCCTTCACGTATGGTTACCTGATGCTATGGAAGGACCCACTCCTATTTCGGCTCTTATACACGCTGCTACTATGGTAGCAGCAGGAATTTTTCTTGTAGCTCGGCTTCTTCCTCTTTTCATAGTCATACCTTATATAATGAATTTCATTTCTTTAATAGGTGTAATAACACTATTATTAGGGGCTACTTTGGCCCTTGCTCAAAGAGACATTAAAAAAAGCTTAGCCTATTCCACAATGTCTCAATTGGGTTATATTATGTTAGCTCTAGGTATAGGTTCTTATCGAGCTGCTTTATTCCATTTGATCACTCATGCCTATTCAAAAGCTTTATTGTTTTTGGGATCCGGATCTATTATTCATTCAATGGAACCTATTGTTGGATATTCACCAGATAAAAGTCAGAATATGGTTCTTATGGGTGGTTTAACAAGATATGTTCCAATTACAAGAACTACTTTTTTATTGGGTACACTTTCTCTTTGTGGTATTCCACCTCTTGCTTGTTTTTGGTCCAAAGATGACATTCTTAATGATAGTTGGTTGTATTCACCAATTTTCGCAGTAATAGCTTATTTCACAGCAGGATTAACCGCATTTTATATGTTTCGGGTATATTTACTTACCTTTGATGGGTATTTCCGCGTTCATTTTCAAAATTACAGTAGCACAAAAAATGGTTCCTTCTATTCCATATCTCTATGGGGAAAAGGAACTCCAAGAGGAGTCAATCCAAATTTACTTTTATCAACAATGAATAAAAAGGTTTCTTTTTTTGCAAAAGAAAGATCAAAAATTGATAATAATGTAAGAAATAGGATACGATACTTTAGTACTTACTTTGGAAATAAA